GTCGTTGTAGCTTATTTTTACAAAGCGCGGCACTGAAGATGCTGAGATGAGGAACAGAAAAACCTCCGCAGACAACAGTTTTGGTCCTGAGCTAACCGTTCTTTTTTATTAAGATTATACATGCAAGCCTCAGCACACCAGTGAAAATGCCCATAATCCCTTAAAAGACATATTGGAGCCGGCATCAGGCACTACATTTAAGCCCATAACGCCTTGCTATGCCACACCCCCACGGGTTAATCAGCAGTAATAAACATTGGGCTATAAGTGAAAACTTGACCCAACTATAATATATTAGGGCTGGTCAATTTCGTGCCAGCCACCGCGGTTATACGAAAGGCCCAAAATAACGGCTAACGGCGTAAAATGTGACTAGAGATTTCATAACATTAAAAATATCATAAACCTATAACCCAGTTGTAAAACACTCAGATATTAAAGGAAAACCAACACACGTATTTTTAATATTATATTCTTGACCACACGAAAGCTTAGAAACAAACTAGGATTAGATACCCTACTATGCTAAGCCCTTAACATTGATAGTATTATACAACCTTTCCGCCAGAGAACTACAAGTGAAAAACTTAAAACTCAAAGGACTTGACGGTGTCCCATACCGACCTAGAGGAGCCTGTCCTATAATCGATACTCCCCGCTCCACCCAACCCCAACTAGCATGTCTCAGCCTATATACCGCCGTCGATCAGCCTACCCTATGAAAGTCCAATAGTAGACACAATAGCCCAATCGCTAATACGTCAGGTCAAGGTGTAGCAAATGTTGTGGAAGAGATTGGCTACATTTTTTAGTATAAAAAATACGAAAAATACTATGAAACAGTATATGAAGGTGAATTTAGTAGTAAAATAAACAAGAGTATTTATTTTAACAACGCTCTGGGACGCGTACACACCGCCCGTCACCCTCCTCAACTAACCAAACTTCACCCTTTATAAATCAACAAAAGTTAAAATAGAGGAGGTAAGTCGTAACATGGTAAGCGTACCGGAAGGTGTGCTTGGATTAACAAAAAGTAGCTTACAAAAGCACCCGGCTTACAACCAGGAGATGCCGTATTAACTTCGGTCTTTTTGAGCCCAAAAACTTAACCGACCTAACACCCAAAACCCCACTAGCTCTCAACCAAAACATTTACCTCGGCCAGTAAATGAGATTAAACACCAACAACCGGCCCCTTAAGTACCGCAAGGGAACAATGAAAGAATAATGAAAAACTTTAAGCACAACACAGCAAAGATACACCCCTGTACCTCCTGCATCATGGTCTAGCAAAACTTTTCAGACAAAGAGAACCTTTAGCCTGCCCCCCCGAAACCAAACGAGCTATTTTCAAGCAGCTATCAACCCCCAGAGCGCACCCGTCCCTGTAGCAAAAGGGTGGGAAGACTTGAAAATAGAGGCAAAAAACCAACCGAGCTTGGTGATAGCTGGCTACTCAACAAAAGAATTTAAGTTCAACTTTAGGCACTTGTGAGCCAACCATCCAATAAACTCACTTCCCAGAAACCTAAAGAAAATCAATGGGGGTACAGCCCCATTGAACCGGGATACAGCCCGAATTGAGAGACCCCCCCCCTTTTTTTTTCCTGTAGGCTTCAAAGCAGCCACCAAAGAATCGCGTTATAGCATATTTACTAAACAATTTTAACAACTTAACAACCCTCCTAATTTACAACGAGTTATTCTATTCTACCATAGAAATACCAATGCTAAAATTAGTAATAAGAAACACTTATTTCTCTCTGCACTCCCTTAAATCAGACTAGAAAAACTACTGACAATTAACAAACCAAAACAAACACCACTTATCTAGCCAAAATGTTATTAAAAACTTGTTACCCCAACACAGGCGTGCAAAAAAGAAAGACAAAAAGCCGTAAAAGGAACTCGGCAAGACTTAACCCCAACTGTTTACCAAAAACATAGCCTTTAGCCCCCCAAGTATTAAAGGTCTCGCCTGCCCAGTGACTCTTTAAACGGCCGCGGTATCCTAACCGTGCAAAGGTAGCATAATCACTTGTCCCTTAAATAGGGACTGGAATGAATGGCTAAATGAGGGTTAAACTGTCTCTTGCGGACTGGTCAATGAAATTGATTTTCCAGTACAAAAGCTGGAATAAACACATAAGACGAGAAGACCCTGTGGAGCTTCAAAACCAAGTTCATTAAAATAATGCTCCTTGGATTTTTAGTTGGGGCGACTTTGGAGTATAGAAAACCCTCCAAAACATGTTAAACCCTAATATTAAGAACAACAAATCAAAAACCACAAAAGACCCAGCAATCAACCCTAATGTTGTCTGACCAATGAACTAAGTTACCCCAGGGATAACAGCGCTATCCCCTTCTAGAGTCCTTATCGACAAGGGGGTTTACGACCTCGATGTTGGATCAGGACACCCCAATGGTGCAGCCGCCATTAAAGGTTCGTTTGTTCAACGATTAAAGTCCTACGTGATCTGAGTTCAGACCGGAGAAATCCAGGTCGGTTTCTATCTATGTAGCACTGCCTTCAGTACGAAAGGACCAAGGTAGTAGGACCAATACCAAAAGAACGTCCCAACCAAAACTACTGAGAAACCCTAAAGTAGCAAACATGCCTACCCCCTTTAACCAAAATCAGGTTTATTAAGGTGGCAGAGTCAAGTAATGCAAAAGATCTAAAATCTTTCTACAGGGAAGCAAGTTCCCTTCTTAATAATGCACAAACTTATATGCTATATTATTAACCCCGCTATATACATTATCCCCATCCTCATTGCTGTAGCATTCTTAACCCTACTAGAACGAAAGATTTTAGGCTATATACAACTACGAAAAGGCCCAAACATAGTAGGACCATTCGGAGTCCTACAACCCATTGCTGACGGGGTTAAGCTGTTTATTAAAGAGCCAATCCGCCCAACACATGCATCCCCTATACTATTTACTTTAGCACCAGCCCTAGCCCTCCTACTAGCCCTCATAATATGAACCCCTATACCTCTACCACACCCCTTAGCAGACATGAATTTAGGCCTCCTTCTTCTACTAGCCCTATCAAGTATAATAGTATATACAATTTTATGATCAGGATGAGCATCCAACTCAAAATATGCCCTAATAGGAGCTCTACGAGCCATTGCACAAACAATTTCGTATGAGGTAACCCTAGGCATTATTCTACTTTCAATTATTATACTAACCGGTGCCTTCACAATGCACACCCTCATTATTACACAAGAACACACCTGATTAATTTTACCAACATGACCCCTTGCAATAATATGATTTGTATCTACCCTAGCAGAAACAAATCGCGCACCATTTGATCTAACCGAAGGTGAATCCGAACTTGTCTCAGGTTTTAATGTCGAATACGCAGCCGGACCATTTGCACTATTCTTTCTAGCTGAATATATAAACATTTTAATAATAAATACACTCTCATGCATCTTATTCTTTAGTCCAACCATAACCACACAAACAGAACTATTTACAATTGATTTAATAACAAAAACAGTACTATTAACCATAATATTCCTATGAATTCGAGCCTCATATCCACGATTCCGCTACGACCAACTAATACACCTACTATGAAAACAATTTTTACCTGTTACACTAGCATTATACCTCTGATATGTTTCACTTCCAATTTCTCTATCAGGACTTCCACCACTAAATTAATTTCACCAGGACGTGTGCCCGAGAATCTAAGGGTTACTTTGATAGAGTAAACTACAGGGACTCATACTCCCTCACCTCCTTTAGAAGAATGGGATTCGAACCCACACCTGAGACTCCAAAACCCTCTGCACTACCACTACACTATCTTCTAGTAAAGTCAGCTAATTAAGCTCTTGGGCCCATACCCCAAACATGTTGGTCAAACCCCTCCTTTACTAATGAACCCCTACATCCTAACCCTTTTGATCTCTAATCTAGCCCTCGGGACAATTATTACTGCTGCCAGTTACCACTGATTTTTAGCCTGAGTTGGATTAGAACTAAACACCCTAGCCATTATTCCAATCTTAGCCAAACGACACCACCCACGAGCCACTGAAGCCGCAACAAAATACTTTATTATTCAAGCAACAGCCTCATCTATTATTTTACTTTCAAGCACCATCAACGCCTGACACACCGGAACCTGAGACATTACTCAACTCACCACATTCCCAACACCTATTATACTAACTATTGCCCTTGCAATAAAACTTGGTCTAGTCCCAATACACTTTTGATTCCCAGAAGTCATACAAGGCACCGACATAATAACCGCCTTAATCATTGCAACATGACAAAAACTGCCACCAATCTCATTATTATACATAACTATTAATCAACTCCCAACTATACTCCTATTAATATTAGCTATTCTTTCTACCTTGATCGGAGGTTGGTCCGGACTAAACCAAACCCAACTACGTAAAATTATAGCCTTCTCATCTATTGGACACTTAAGTTGAATAGCTGCTATCGCAACTATTTCCCACAAACCCCTTATTTTTACCCTAGTAATCTATCTACTAATAACCACCTCCATATTCCTAACTCTCATTAATTTAACAGCAAAAACTACTAAAGACCTAGGAACAATATGAACAACCTCCCCAACACTCTCTACAACCGCACTTACCACCCTTATAGCACTAGGTGGACTTCCACCATTAACTGGCTTCCTACCTAAATGATTAATTTTACAAGAACTAACAACTAATTACCTCATCCCACTAGCTACTACACTTGCCCTCACTTCACTTATAAGTCTCATATTTTATATACGCCTAACCTATGTCACAACACTAACTACCTCCCCAAGCACAACTATCAACACAATAAAATGACGATTTAAACCCACAAAACCAATTTACCCAACCCCTATAATCATTATAATACTTTTCCTAATCCCAATTTTACCATTAATTTATACCTAGAAGCTTAGGTTACTTCTCAAACCAGAAGCCTTCAAAGCCTCAAACAGGGTCTCAAACCCCCTAGCTTCTGCCTAAGACCTGTATAATTTTAATATACATCTCCTGAATGCAAATCAAACACTTTAATTAAGCTAAGGCCTAACTAGATAGGCAGGCCTCGATCCTGCGAAACTTTAGTTAACAGCTAAAAACCCAACCCAGCGGGCTTCCATCCGTCTACTTCCCCCGTTAGAAAAAAAACGGGGGAAGCCCCGGCACCTTTATAGTGCTTCTCCAAACTTGCATTTTGGCGTAAAACACCACGGAACTCTATCTGATAGGAGGAGGAGTCAAACCCCCATTTGGGGGTTTACAGCCCCCCATTTAATCATTCAACCATCCTACCTGTGTCACTCATTCGTTGACTATTTTCAACAAACCATAAAGATATCGGCACCTTATATCTACTATTTGGTGCCTGAGCCGGCATAGTCGGCACAGCCCTCAGCCTTCTTATTCGAACAGAGTTAAGTCAACCGGGCACCCTTCTTGGGGACGACCAAGTCTACAATGTTATTGTCACAGCCCATGCCTTTGTTATAATTTTTTTTCTAGTAATACCTGTAATAATTGGCGGGTTTGGAAATTGATTAGTTCCATTAATAATTGGCGCCCCTGACATGGCATTCCCTCGAATAAATAACATAAGCTTCTGATTACTCCCCCCTTCCCTACTTCTGCTTTTATCGTCTTCAGGTATTGAAGCTGGTGCTGGCACTGGCTGAACTGTATATCCTCCATTAGCCGGAAACTTAGCTCACGCAGGAGCATCTGTAGACTTAACAATCTTTTCACTTCATTTAGCCGGAGTCTCCTCAATTTTAGGCGCAATCAACTTTATCACCACCTGCATTAACATAAAACCTCCGAATATAACCCAATATCAAACCCCTTTGTTCGTCTGATCAGTCTTAATCACAGCTGTTCTTCTTCTCCTTTCTCTCCCTGTACTAGCTGCAGGAATTACAATACTATTAACTGATCGAAACTTAAACACTTCATTTTTTGACCCGGCAGGAGGGGGAGACCCAATTCTCTACCAACACCTATTCTGATTCTTTGGCCACCCAGAAGTATATATTCTTATTCTCCCTGGCTTCGGCATAATCTCCCACATCGTTACCTATTATGCAGGAAAAAAAGAGCCTTTTGGCTACATGGGGATGGTGTGAGCCATAATATCTATCGGCTTCCTGGGCTTTATTGTATGAGCCCACCATATATTTACAGTTGGTATGGACGTTGACACCCGGGCCTATTTTACCTCAGCCACAATAATTATTGCCATCCCCACTGGAGTAAAAGTTTTTAGCTGACTCGCAACCCTCCACGGAGGAACAATCAAATGAGATGCCGCTATGCTCTGAGCTCTGGGTTTTATTTTTCTATTTACAGTTGGTGGTCTTACTGGTATTATCTTAGCCAACTCCTCATTAGATATTGTTCTCCATGATACCTACTATGTAGTTGCCCACTTTCACTACGTCCTATCAATAGGAGCTGTATTTGCAATTATGGCCGGATTTGTCCATTGATTCCCACTTTTCACAGGTTATACTCTACACACCTCATGAACCAAGGTTCAATTTGGCGTAATATTTACAGGAGTTAACATAACATTCTTTCCACAACACTTCCTTGGTTTAGCAGGCATGCCTCGACGCTATTCCGACTATCCAGACGCATATACCCTTTGAAATACTATTTCCTCAATCGGCTCTTTAATCTCATTAACAGCCGTAGTAATTTTAATGTTTATCATTTGAGAGGCATTATCAGCTAAACGCGAAGTATTAGCCCTAGAATTGACAGATACAAATTTAGAGTGACTTCATGGTTGCCCACCCCCATATCATACCTATGAAGAACCTACCTATGTACAAACCGCAAGGGAGGGGGGACTCGAACCACCTCTAACTAGTTTCAAGCCAGTCACACAACCTCCTATGTTTCTCCCCTTATAGGGTTCTAGTAAACAAATTACATAGCTCTGTCAGCGCTAAATTATAGGTTACTAAGCCTGTGAACCTTAATGGCACACCCAGCACAACTAGGTTTCCAAAATGCAGCCTCCCCCATCATAGAAGAGCTTCTTCACTTCCACGATCACGCACTAATAATTGTTTTCTTAATTAGTGCTTTAGTACTTTATATTATTAGTCTTATATTATCAACAAAACTCACACACACCAATACCATAGACGCTCAAGAAGTAGAAATAGTATGAACTATCCTTCCCGCAATTATCTTAATCCTAATTGCACTCCCTTCTCTCCAAATTCTTTACTTAATAGACGAAATCAATAACCCACATTTAACCATTAAAGCCATCGGCCATCAATGATACTGAAGCTACGAATATACAGACTATGAAAACCTACTATTTGACTCATACATAATCCCAACATCTGACCTTTATCCTGGAGGCTTCCGCCTACTAGAAGTAGACCATCGAGTCGTAGTCCCAATAGAATCCCCTATCCGAGTTCTAATCTCAGCAGAAGACGTTCTACACTCATGGGCAATCCCTGCACTGGGTATTAAAACAGATGCCGTCCCAGGGCGTTTAAACCAAACAACTATAATTACATCTCACCCAGGCCTATTTTATGGTCAGTGCTCAGAAATTTGTGGGTCAAATCATAGCTTCATACCTATCGTAATTGAAGCTACACCCCTAAAACACTTCGAAGCCTGATCTAAGATAATAATAATTACATCACTAAGAAGCTAACACACAGCACTAGCCTTTTAAGCTAGAGAGGGAAACTCACTTCCCTTAGTGACATGCCCCAACTTAACCCAAACCCCTGATTCTTAATCTTTTTACTAGCCTGACTTACCCTTATTTTACTATTTACAAAAACCCTAAACAATAGCCCACACCTCTCAGCCCCACATTATAATAAACAACTTAACAAACACTTCTGAACCTGACCATGACTCTAAGCTTCTTTGATCAATTCTATATCCCAAGCCTCCTAGGAGTACCTTTGATTATTCTAGCTTTATTTTTTCCACTAATAATCTGATTTACAACCAACCGCCTCATCCAAAATCGATACTCAACTATACAATCCTCACTTCTTACTTATATTACAAAACAAATAATATTACCAATTAATATTTCGGGACACAAATGAGCAAGTACCTTTATTACACTAATACTTATACTCATATTACTTAATACCCTGGGCCTTCTACCATACACTTTTACCCCTACCACCCAACTCTCGATAAATATAGCTCTTGCCATGCCAGCTTGACTAATAACAGTTTTAACTGGACTGCGAAATCAGCCCACAACCTCATTAGGCCACCTCCTGCCAGAGGGCACACCCATCTTATTAATTCCTATGCTAATTTTAATCGAAACAGCTAGCTTACTCATCCGCCCAATTGCTCTAGGCGTACGACTTACAGCCAACCTAACAGCCGGACACCTACTAATTCAACTTACCTCAACAGCAGTACTTGCTCTAATAAACACCATAACCACCACCGCAATAATTACCCTAGCTATACTCATTTTATTATCATGTTTAGAAGTAGCCGTTGCCCTAATTCAAGCATACGTCTTTGTCTTACTTTTAACACTCTACCTACAAGAAAACACCTAATGACCCATCAAACACACCCATTTCACATGGTAGACCCCAGCCCCTGGCCCTTAACAGGAGCCATCGCAGCACTACTAATAACCTCCGGCCTAGCAGCCTGATTTCACTTTAACAATATAAATCTAATATATTTAGGCCTACTTATTCTACTACTCACAATACAACAATGATGACGAGATATTATCCGCGAAGGGACATATCAAGGACACCACACAGCACCTGTGCAAAAAGGCCTACGATATGGTATAATCTTATTTATTACCTCAGAAGTCCTATTCTTTGCTGGCTTCTTCTGAGCTTTCTATCATTCAAGCCTAGCTCCAACCCCAGAACTAGGGAATCAATGACCACCAACCGGAATTCAACCTCTAAACGCCTTTGAAGTCCCACTTTTAAACACTGCCGTCCTGCTTGCCTCCGGAGTAACAGTTACATGAGCACACCACGCCCTAATAGAAGGTAAACGAAAAGATGCCATTCAAGCACTAGCATTAACAGTTGTACTTGGTCTATACTTTACAACCCTCCAAGCCAATGAGTATAATGAAACCTCTTTCACAATCTCAGATAGCGTCTATGGCGCCACATTCTTTGTAGCCACCGGATTCCATGGCCTCCACGTAATCATTGGATCAACCTTTCTCCTCATTTGCCTCATTCGACACACACTCTACCATTTTACAACAAACCACCACTTCGGATTTGAAGCGGCTGCCTGATATTGACACTTTGTAGACGTCGTATGACTTTTTTTATATGTATCAATCTACTGATGAGGCTCATACTTTTTTAATATAACAATTATAGATGACTTCCAATCATCCAACCTCAGCACAAACCTGAGAAAAAGTAATGAATCTTTTAATTATGTTAGCTATTACTATACTTATTTCAACTCTTCTTATATTTATTAGTTTTTGACTTCCACAAACACTACCAGATGCAGAAAAACTTTCCCCCTACGAATGTGGGTTTGACCCCCTTGGTTCCGCACGACTCCCCTTCTCCATCCGATTCTTTCTAGTAGCCATTTTATTCCTTCTTTTCGACCTAGAAATTGCCCTCTTACTACCAACCCCATGAGCAACCAACTCTTCACAACCTCTAACAACTATTTTATGAACATCAACAATTATTGCTCTTTTAACCGCCGGCCTTATCTATGAATGATTACAGGGCGGCCTAGATTGGGCTGAATAAGGGGTTAGTCTAATTAAGACCACTAATTTCGACTTAGAAAATTCTGACCATATCAGAACCCCTAATATGTCAACAATCCTCTTCTTATTAAATATTTCATTCTTATTAGGCCTGTTAGGCCTATCCCTTCACCGAACCCACCTCATGTCCATTCTAATTTGCATTGAAGGGATAATACTGATTATTTATTTAGTAATAGCGGTGCTTATCTCTTCCACAAATTCCCCAACTATTGCTATCCTACCCCTTTTGCTCCTAGCATTATCCGCCTGCGAAGCCAGCTCAGGCCTTGCCCTCCTAGTTGCCACCTCCCGAACACACGGAACAGACCACATAAAAACTCTAAACCTATTAAAATGTTAAAAATCATTATCCCAACAGCCTCAATAATTCCCTCAGCCCTCCTACTTAGCCCAAAAATCCTATTCCCAATCCTGATTGGATACTCTATATTGTTAACCCTCTGTAGTCTTACACTATTTAATCATCCCTTAACCCTAAAAATTACTAACACAACTTTCCAATTTATCATTGACCCAATCTCTACACCCCTTGTCATCCTCTCTTGCTGGCTACTCCCGCTAATACTTTTAGCCAGTCAAAATCACCTAAAAACTGAACCACTAAATCGAAAACGCATATTTTTAATGACACTAATAATTCTACAAACAACCCTTATTATAACCTTTGCCGCCTCTGAACTTATTATATTTTATATTTTATTTGAAACTACTTTAATTCCGACCCTAATTATTATTACACGCTGAGGTAATCAAGCCGAACGATTAAACGCGGGCCTATATTTCCTATTTTATACCCTAACAAGCTCTTTACCCTTATTAATTGCATTGTTATACCTAAACAATAAATATTCACACACTTCAATAGAACTCTTCTTCCTTGAACAACCAGAACTACTCCCAACAAACTCGAGTCCTATATTTTGACTTGCCTGCCTTCTAGCATTTATAGTTAAACTTCCCCTATATGGCTTACATCTTTGACTCCCAAAAGCCCACGTAGAAGCTCCCATTGCTGGTTCAATAGTTCTAGCTGCAATCTTGTTAAAACTAGGAGGGTATGGCTTAATCCGTATTTCTTCTGTACTAAACCCACATCCATCAACACTTGTCTTTCCCATTGTAATCTTAGCCCTTTGGGGTATCTTAATAACTAGCTCAATCTGCCTACGACAAACAGACCTAAAAGCTCTCATCGCCTACTCCTCTGTAAGTCACATAGGCCTAGTAACTGCTGCAATTATATTACAAACACCATGAGCCTTAACTGGAGCTGTTACCTTAATAATTGCACACGGCCTAACATCCTCAGCCCTCTTTACCTTAGCAAACACCAATTATGAACGCACACACACCCGTACCTTACTGCTCGTTCGAGGCTTACAACTCGCCCTTCCATTAATATCGACCTGATGACTACTTACTAACTTAACCAACATAGCAATACCCCCCTCAATTAATCTAATCGGTGAACTTCTAATTATTTCTGCCTTATTCAACTGATCCTCACCTACCATTATTATTACCGGAGCTGGAACCCTAATTACCGCCACTTACTCCTTATTTATATTCCTAATAACCCAACGAGGGGCCATTTCAACCCAATACCGTCTCCTCCCCCCCACCCACACCCGAGAACACCTTACCCTTATTTTACATCTACTTCCCCTAGGGCTCCTTATACTAAAACCAACATTAATCTCAGGACTATTTACTTGTAGATATAGTTTACCCAAAACACTAGACTGTGACTCTAGAAATAGAAGCTATTATCTTCTTATTTACCAAGAGGTGTATATAAACCATTAGAGCTGCTAACTCAAACAGCTAAGGATAAAACCCTTAGACCTCTTACTTCTATAGGAAAGTAGTAATCCGCTGGTTTTAGGTACCAACAACCTTGGTGCAACTCCAAGTAAAAGTAACCGTGCACGATCTCCTTCTACATTCAACCATATTAACCGTCTTGTTTATCCTTACACACCCCGTTCTCACAACTATAAATCCAATTCCACTTGTAATAGGATGAAACATGCTTTACGCAAAAGCCGCCGTACAATTAGCATTCAATATAAGTCTAATTCCTTTAGCTATCTTCATAAATTATGGTATAGAAGCCTCAACAACTAACCTCACCTGAACAAATGTTGCCGGCATAGACATTGACATTAGCCTCGTCCTAGATATGTATTCCCTTACATTTATCCCTATTAGCCTGTTTGTCACATGATCAATCCTTGAGTTTGCTAACTGATACATATCATCAGACCCCCACATAAACCGATTCTTTAAGTACCTTTTAGTTTTTTTACGAGCCATACTAGTACTAGTGACAGCCAACAACATATTCCAACTATTTATTGGATGGGAGAGTGTAGGAATCATGTCCTTCATACTAATTGGTTGATGATTTGCTCGCCCTGACGCAAATACCGCGGCCCTTCAAGCTATTATCTTTAACCGTGTAGGAGATATCGGACTCATGCTAGCACTTGCATGACTTGCAACATACTTGGCAACTTGAAATATTCAAGAAATAACTATTCAAATAAAAAATCCACCCCTTCTGCCTCTCTTTGGCCTAATTCTCGCCTCCGCTGGCAAATCTGCTCAATTCGGACTACATCCATGACTCCCAGCAGCCATAGAAGGTCCAACACCAGTCTCAGCTCTCTTACACTCTAGCACCATAGTTGTAGCCGGCGTATTCTTATTAATCCGACTCCACCCCCTCCTAAAAAATAATGAAACAGCCCTAACCATCTGCCTTTGTCTAGGGGCCCTCACCACACTATTTACAGCCCTCTGTGCCCTAACACAAAATGACATTAAAAAAATCATCGCCTTTTCTACCTCCAGCCAACTTGGCCTAATAATGGTAACAATTGGCCTAAATCAACCCCAACTAGCCTTTTTCCACATCTCTACACATGCCTTTTTTAAAGCCATACTATTTTTATGCTCAGGTGCAATCATCCACAACTTAAATAATGAACAAGACATTCGAAAAATAGGAGGAATACAAAAAATATTACCAACTACGGCTACCTGCTTAACCATTGGAAACCTCGCCCTTACAGGAACCCCTTTTCTATCGGGCTTTTATTCAAAAGATACAATTATTGAAACAATAAACAACTCCCACTTGAACGCCTGAGCCCTTCTACTCACAATCTTTGCAACAATATTAACTGCTACCTATACTATACGAATAATTTTTTTTGTTCAACTAAATACACCACGGACAACAACATCAATCATAAATGAAACCCCTCCAACCCTCACCAACCCCCTTATTCGTCTTGCCATTGGAAGCCTTCTAACAGGCTTAATCCTAATAGCCACCATCCTACCAACAAAACCAACCCCTACTACCATACCAACTACCATAAAACTATCTGCCATAATTGTCGCCATTCTTGGAGCACTTTTCGCCCTACAAATTGCAAAAAAAACAACCTGACTTAACACCACAAAACGATCAAAACACCACAACTTCTCTAACCAACTAGGCTTCTTTAATCCTACCCTCCACCGCCTAATCCCACTTACCACACTATTTACAGGACAAACCCTAGCCCTCCACATTAACGACTTACTATGATTAGAAAAAACTGGACCTAAGGGATTAGTCTCCTTAAGCCTTCCTACCATCAAAGCCAACACCTCAGCACAAAAAGCCCTAATAAAACATTATCTTTCAATTTTTATTATTACTTCAGCATGCTTTATTACGCTACTATGAACCTAACCGCACGAAGACTTCCCCGCATTAATCCACGGGTTAACTCTAACACAACAAATAGTGTTAACAATAATGCCCAACCACAAATTAACAAACCTCATCCACCTATATTGTATAATAATGACACACCACTTAAATCCACACGAACAACGGATAACCCCTCTGAATCTGCCCCATTAACCCCAAAACTAACAAACTCAACTTCACCATACACCAACACCAAAAATAAGACCAACACAACATACCCACCAAAATAAACCCCAATAACCCCCCACGACTCAGGAAACGGGTCCGCTGCTAAAGCAACAGAATAAGCAAAAACAACTAATATTCCACCTAAATAAATTAATAATAAAATAAGGGACACAAAAGAGTCTCCTAATAAAATTAAAACCCCACAACCTAAACTAGCAGCAACAACCAAACTTCCCGCCCCAAAATAAGGAGACGGATTAGATGCTACACTAATTAAGGTAATAACCAAACCAACCATAAAAAACTCTACCAAATATATCATTATTCTAATTTGGCCTCTCACCAAAACTTGCGATCTGAAAAACCGCTGTTGTATTCAACTACTAAAACAATTAATTAATGACACTTAATATACGAAAACAACATCCCATTCTCAAAATTATTAATCACTCCTTCATTGATCTTCCAACCCCCTCAAACATCTCTGCCTGATGAAACTTTGGATCATTACTAGGACTCTGCCTCATCATCCAAACCATCACAGGCCTCTTCCTAGCCATACATTACACTGCAGACATCATATCTGCATTTTCATCTATCACCCACATCCACCGAGACGTCCAACATGGATGATTAATCCGTAATCTACACGCTAACGGCGCATCCATATTCTTCATCTGCATTTACCTTCACATCGGACGCGGCCTATATTATGGTTCCTACATCTACACTGAAACCTGAAACATCGGAGTTATTCTACTCCTCTTAGTAATAGCCACAGCCTTTATAGGCTATGTCCTACCCTGAGGACAAATATCCTTTTGAGGGGCCACCGTCATTACTAATCTCCTATCCGCAATACCTTATGTAGGCTCAACCCTTGTAGAATGGATTTGGGGCGGATTTGCAATCGACAACGCAACCCTAACTCGATTCTTCACCCTTCACTTTATACTTCCTTTCATTATTATAGGCACTTCAATAATTCATCTATTATTTCTTCATGAGACTGGCTCTAACAACCCAGCAGGCCTTAATTCTAACACAGATAAAATCCCATTCCACCCCTACTACTCCTACAAAGATCTTTTAGGCGCCCTCACCATACTACTAATCCTCCTCCTCCTAACTCTCTTTTCACCTAACCTCCTAGGAGACCCAGAAAATTTCACCCCTGCAAACCCCTTAGTCACTCCTCCCCATATTAAACCAGAATGATACTTCCTCTTCGCCTACGCAATCCTTCGTTCTATTCCTAATAAACTAGGCGGTGTTTTAGCCCTCCTCTTCTCAATTCTAGTCCTTCTAATTATACCCCTAACGCACCTATCAAAACAACGCACTCTATCCTACCGCCCACTATCTCAAACACTTTTCTGATTCTTGATCTCAGACATTATTATCTTAACCTGAATTGGGGGTCAACCAGTAGAACACCCATTTATTATTATTGGCCAACTAGCTTCTACATTTTACTTTTTAACCTTCCTTATTTTTATACCTATTACTGCCCTAATAGAAAACAAACTACTTAAATGATAATAGTGCCCTAGTAGCTTAAATTCTAAAGCCTTGGTCTTGTAAACCAAAAATGAGATTTGCTCTCCTAGGCCAATCAAAAGAGGAGGTTATAAACCCCCATCACCAGCCCCCAAAACCAGCATTTTTACTAAACTATCTTTTGTACTTTTACACCAGCCGCTAAATGCGGCTTTTTTGCCTCCAAACACCCAACTAACAACTCAACTTTAACCTTCCATCCCCTACCTTACAGCACCCATTACCCAGCCGCTAAATGCGGCTTTTTTGCCTCCAAACACCCAACTAACAACTCAACTTTAACCTACCCAGCCGCTAAATGCGGCTTTTTTGCCTCCAAACACCCAACTAACAACTCAACTTTAACCTTCCATCCCCTACCATTACTGTACAAACTCATGGATATCCATTAATCACTACCCTCCATAATCTTACATTCAGACATCACCTGCAATATTTCTCTTCAATACGGCAGTGTATTTTATACTTGTTTATCTATTGATCTGGCTTCTCACGTGAGAATCATCAACCCTTGTAGGTTACGCCCCCCTCCCTAGTATCACGTCCATAGCTTGAGGTTGCACCACTTTCTCACCTTTTCCAAGGCCTCTGGTTGTTAGGTCAGGACCATTCTACTCTCCATCACCACTTTCTCACCTTTTCCAAGGCCTCTGGTTAATGGGTTAGTTACCCTCGTACCCTTGCTCATAGCATAACTGGTTTTCCTGGCGGCTGGTATTTTTTATTTCTCTTTCCCTTCAGACCTCATCTCAAGTGCTCCTACCGATCCGGTTTCTAGCCTGAGCTAACAGTGCAATGGTCTTCGCGCAAGGCTACCTATATGGTATTATTCTTTTAATGCTTGGTAGACATATTTTTTAACACCAACGAATCAACCCTGAAAAAGTTCACAAAAATTTTAACAAATTTTAGCAAAACTTTTAAAAATTTTTCCCAAAATCTTCTAGCACAATTCTTTATCCACCCTTACCCGTGTCCCACGCTAAACTGATCAATTGTCGGTTAATCACAGTCAACA